CAATAAAACACTCTGAAAAGCCCACATACGACGAAGACTCTTTGTTGCCGTCGGGAAAAGAAGAAGTCCTAGCCCTATTAACATAGGAATTGGAAGTGGAAGAAAAGGTATTATCCACGCATATTGATATGTCTGTTCCATAAAAAAAATTTTTATTCTTAATTAATTGTTTCCGATTCACCGGATCTTGCCTATTTCGAAAAAAGTTAATAAAAAATCAAGATATGCACTAACTTATTGAATCATTTTATATTAGTATTTATTCTGAGTCTTTTTAAAATCGTTCAAAAAAAAAAAAAGAAGCTATAATTGGTCAACTTATATGCCCAAGTGACATATAAAAACGAATACTGATAATAGTAAAATAACAATAGAGCAAGGATCTAAATTTAAGCTAAAAAGAGTACTTTATCCTGATATGAATTATATGATTAACTAAGAGCATCGGTCTAATGAAAAAAAACCTTGATTTTAGTTAGTTTATTCCAACTCATTAACTAATTCATTATGGGATTGCTTTTCAATCAAAACAATTTATTAGTAAAGTTATTAGTAAAGTTTAGAAGATTATAGATCTAAAATGAACTTTTTTGATCGATAAAGAATAAAAAATGACTGAGATATTTTTTATGAAACCACGTATCCTTTAACAGATTTATTAATAGTCTCGTTCAAATTTTCAAATTGAAGGTTTATTGTTTTCTCAAGTTTGACTAAAAAAAGACTCAATTTTTCAGTCAAAAGTTTATAATCCTTTGAGGGATTTTATTCTATGTAAATAAAGTATAGAATGAGTAAAATAAGGGTCTTTTAGGTTCTTTATTGATTTTATTAAGTTTGATTTAGTAGATTATAAAGAGATAACTTTGAGAGATAAACAACGAGAACTAAAAGTTCCAAACCAAAATGTTTGGATTTACTAATAGCGTATGGAATCAAAATTTTGTTATTTTGAGTCATTTTTTATAAAATTTTCACCGATCTTTGACATATCTAAATCTAAATTTCTTTTTTATGAAAAGAATCTTATTTAGACAAAAAATAGATATAGATAATGAATAAGAAAAAAGAATTCGTTTTGAACAATAGATGTCTTTCACATCCAACTATAACAACGAGTAACTTTTAAATGGCAGTTCCAAAAAAACGTACTTCGATATCAAAAAAGCGTATTCGTAAAAATATTTGGAAAAGGAAAGGATATGGGGCGTCGTTAAAAGCTTTGTCATTAGGGAAATCTCTTTCTACCGGTAATTCAAAAAGTTTTTTTGTACGACAAACAAATAAGTCCTAAAATATAAGTCCTAAAATATCGGAATAATCAGAATGGATTTTACTAAAAAAAAAAAAAAAAAAAAAAAAGTCTCAGTAATTTGTTAATATCAAAGTTAATCTAAAATGAACAATTGGCAGTCCCTATTCTAATCAATATGAAATAGACCCTTCATTTTAGAAAAGAATTCTTCTGTTTTCGGAAAAAAGAAGAATCAAGAAAAAAATACAAAATTTTTTCTTTCTTTTTAGTATATTTTCACTCAAATTTTGGTGGTGGGGAGTCTTCTTTTCCCCATCGACCTTTACAATTACAAGAATGAAAAATTTTTCTGTTTTTCGGGAAGGCCAGATATAAGATTTTTAGTTCAAATTAATGACGTGTTGAAACTAATTCATTCCGTGTTAAAAATTTTTGAATAACTTTCTGACTTCTTAATTTATTTATTACTTAATTTATATTTATTTATTTCTTAATTTATTTATTATATGTTAATTTATTTACGATATGGATATGTAATGAGTTTTCTATATATCGATATCTCCAATTTTCAGTCCAATCAAAAAAAGAACTTAATTTGTGCACTATTTTGTACAAAAAATGTGTCAATTTGGAGTAATCTAAAATAGACATATTTTCAATTCATTGAAAAATTTTTTTTTTTCAATTTATGAAATTAGATAAACCATAAAGAATGACAAAAAAAGTAAATAAAATTAAATAAAATGAAACTAATGAACCTTCAAATTGACTTTTGAACTCATTTTTTTATCATTTACTAATTGAATCTTTACTAAAAAAACTGATTTGGTTGAATTGACTTGTTCAATCTCGATCTCGACGATTGAATATAAATAGGCTATTATGAGTTCGAGCAAGCCGCTATGGTGAAATCGGTAGACACGCTGCTCTTAGGAAGCAGTGCTAGAGCATCTCGGTTCGAGTCCGAGTGGCGGCATGCCATCTTCTAAAAGATATCCAATAGATCCTATAATAAAAAAAAATTCCCATTTCTTTTTCTTAATTAATATAGGGGATCCCCCCCGCCCTTTTTCATTTTTATGATATTTTCAACTTTAGAGCATCTATTAACTCATATTTCTTTTTCTATTGTTTCAATTGTAATTACACTTCATTTGATAACCTTATTGGGCAATGAAATAATAAAACCATATGATTCATCAGAAAAGGGGATGATAGCTACTTTTTTATGCCTAACAGGATCAT